ACTTCTTCGAAGTATGAACTCGAAGAAGCCCCTAATCAAATCATAAAACTATCAATTAACAAACAAGCGTCCAACACAGTTAAAACCAAATGAGATGTTTACGCATTCTGTTATACTTCATTCTCTTTAATAAAAGGTAATTCCTCATATGTATGAACGAAAGGAGGAGAAACATGAACCCATTCTAAAGAGGCCCAGCTCTCCCCACCTTCATCCGTTCAAGCAACAAATTCCTCTTCTCAAACATAGATATCATAAATAATATATATGAAAAAAATGACTCCTATTATTGAAATAGTAGAACCCAAAGAACTTACCAAATTTCAACCAGCAAAAGAATCTGCAAAATCAGAATATCGTCTTGGAAAGCCTGACAAGCCCAAAAAATGTTGAGGGAAAAAAGTCAAATTGACACCTATAAACATCAACCAAAAATGGGCCTTACCATATAGCTCATTATAACAATAACCCGTTATTTTTCCTACTCAAAAATAAAACCCACCAAAAATAGCAAAGACCGCTCCCATAGAAAGTACATAATGAAAGTGGGCCACAACATAATATGTGTCATGTAAAACAACATCCAAAGAACTATTTGCTAATACAACCCCAGTCAAGCCACCCAGTGTAAATAAAAAAACAAACCCCATTGCCCAAAGCATAGGGGTGTCTAATCTCAAAGTTCCCCCAAAGATAGTGGCCAGCCAACTAAACACTTTTATTCCAGTTGGCACAGCAATAATCATAGTTGCCGCAGTAAAATATGCTCTTGTGTCCACATCCATCCCACTAATATATTAAGGAAACCACTATAGAGGCCCCCCCACGCCGGAACTTATCCGAGCTTGGACTGTCCCTTAATCCCAACCTCTTCTTTCGTTTTAAAAATTTTCATTTACTTTTCATCACTTTAAAAAAGCTATTTTTTTTTTAGTTCATAAAGAATGTTTCTTAAAAAGACTTATAACCCTAACCAAAACCCCCCTCTGATTTCCCTCTCAAAGATAAAAGTTATCTTTTTTATTAAACCGATAAGCCCCACTCAATTCCCCTTTAAGTTGCCCCAAGACTAATCAATCTTTAAGGCCTTGTCCCATTACAAAAAACAAAACTACTTCTTTTTGGGCTCTCTTCTTTCCACTATACTTAAAATTAATAATAAAATGACCCCCGCCATCAACTAACCCCACAAATCAAGTTTCAAAAAAACCAACAGGAAAGCCCCCCTGAGAATAACCCAAAGTAAAAGCCAGTAAAAACCCAAAGCCAAGTTGGGGCTTTTTATCTGTAAGATAAAACCTTTCTAATAAATTCGGCTTTAAAAAGCCCACATGTCCATTTTCAAATCGGCATTTTATATAATAAAGAAGCTGAGCTTCCCCTGTGCTACACCAGATTGAAAATATTATACCAAAGCCCCTTACACCATAAAACTTTTTTTTTATAATAAAACCCCAACCACCAATCTCAACAAATCCAATCCACCAAGAAAAATCTTGCGAAATTAAAAACTGTTTATTAAGTCTAAATCTCCCGCATGCAGTCTCTAAGGACCCCAAAACCCCTCTTTCTCAGAAAAAAGAAGATCCACCAAAAAGGGTCTTAGTTTCCCACTGATTAACCCTAGGAAAACTCAATTTTTGCCGCCTTAATTTGTAAGACAAAAGTTTTGTCGGCCTAACATTTATTTTCAAAAGATTTTGCCAGCATATAGCAGGACAAGGTTCAAAAATATTACTATTTTCAATGGCTAAAAACAACCGTAAACATATGATGGGCCCACACAATAAAGCCTAATATTCCAATTGAAAGCATTGCATAAACCATACCTAAGTATCCAAAAATTTGTTTTTTAGCAACAAAAGTTGGTATTATTTGAGAAATCATTCCAAAGCCAGGTAATATTAAAATATAAACTTCTGGATGCCCAAAAAACCAAAACAAATGTTGAAATAAAATCGGATCCCCCCCCCCTGCGGGGTCGAAGAAAGTAGTGTTAAAGTTCCTATCCGTTAAAAGCATAGTTATTGCCCCCGCTAATACAGGTAAAGACAATAATAATAAAAAAGCAGTAATCAAGATAGACCACACAAATAAGGGCATTTTATTCAACGTTATCCCGGGAGCCCGCATGTTAAAAATAGTTGTTATAAAATTCATTGCTCCCAAAATCGAGGACGCCCCAGCTAAGTGGAGACTAAAAATAGCCATATCCACCGACCCGCCAGAGTGGGCCTGAATGCTAGATAAAGGAGGATAGACCGTTCATCCGGTACCAGCTCCTTGTTCAACGAAAGAGGAACCTAATAATAATATTAAAGCAGGGGGCAATAACCAAAAACTAATATTATTAAGCCGTGGGAAAGCCATATCAGGTGCCCCAATATATAATGGAACTAACCAATTCCCAAACCCCCCTATCATCACTGGCATAACCAAAAAAAAAATCATAATAAAAGCGTGTGCCGTAACAATTACATTATAAAGATGATCGTCTCCTAACATAGCCCCCGGAGCCGAGAGCTCTAATCTTATTAGCATACTGAAGGCCGTGCCGAGCATACCTGCCCCAATCCCAAATACTAAATATAACGTACCAATGTCTTTATGGTTAGTAGAAAACGCCCAGCGAATTACGTATAAACTTTTCATTTTTTTACCTTTTTTTCTCGTTAATGAACATAATTATAAAAACAAAAAACTAAGGAACGACCCAAACCAAATAAGGGAAACAACAATGATAATTACCAAAATAAATATTAAAGATGTTTAAATTATCGAAGAACATGCCTCCAAATAAAAACAACTTCTTTAGTTAGCTCCAAACCACCCCCTAAAACAGCCCTACTTTTTATCACCGACTTTCTTATTAACCAATTAATTTTAATCGTGGGTAAAACAAAAAACACCAATAAAAAAAACAATAAAAACAAAACAAGTAGAGTTCATCTATATTGAGTTAAAAACACGGTAGTATCTAATTGTGGCATTTCAACTAAAATATAACCAAAACCAATTAAGTCAGGGAGTGCGGGACTCGCACCCACATTTTTAGCTTTGAAGGCTAACGGTCTACTTTAACCTAACCCCCTCGATTAATTTTCTTATCAAAAGACAATCCTCAAAAAAAAACTAAACAACCCCCCAAATAAATATAGCAACGCCAATTAATATAACTAAAGCATAGTTAAAAACTAGACCCGATTGTAAGTTACTAAGACTTCGAGCCAACTCAATCATAAAATTTGATATCCCCTTAGGACCCACTAGCTCTAGTATACCTTTATCCATAGTTCGATATGCAATTTTATGACCCCCCTTCCACGCTTTCTTCGCTAAAAAATAGTTAAGAACATAGTTAAACTGCCAAGCAGAATATAAAAAAGTATAGCCTATTCGGCCCATAAACGAAGGCACCCTAAAAAAATTCACTGAATAAAAATAAAGAACAATAACTAACACCGCTCCCCCTAAACTAAGGGAAACCGGCAATAACTTAATGGGGAGAGAAACAATTGGGGGAGATGTTATTTGGAAAGACCAAACCACCTCTTTAACCAAATAGCCCACGAAAATACTCCCCAAAGCTAATAATATTAAAGGCAAAACTAAATTCCAAGAGCCCTCATGAGCACGTCTAAAAATCGGTTTTCTAGAATTGGTATTAGATAAAAAAGTTAAATAAACCAATCTAATCGAATAAAGAGTGGTAAGTAAGGCCGAAAACCCCCCCAATCAATAAGCAAAAGTTAAATAATATTGTTCAAAGGCCAACTCTAAAATCAAATCTTTAGAATAAAACCCGGTTAAATAAGGAAACCCCATTAAAGATAAAGAACCAATAACAACCATAATATAAGTAAGGGGAATTAACTTAATCAGCCCCCCCATCTTCCTTATATCCTGTTCGTCAGACAAAGCATGAATAACAGACCCCGCACTTAAGAACAATAAAGCTTTAAAAAAAGCATGGTTCATTAAATGAAATAAGCTTATGGAGTAATGAGAGATTCCACAGGCCACCACCATATACCCCAATTGACTACAAGTCGAATAAGCAATAACTTTTTTTAGATCATTTTGAACTACCCCAACGGTAGCGGCCAAAAGTACCGTAAGAGACCCAACAATTATTACGGTCATTAAAGCAAGTGGAGCTTGTTCAAAAAAAGGAGAAGATCTAATTAATAAAAAAACACCCGCCGTTACCATGGTGGCCGCATGGATTAAGGCGGACACCGGAGTTGGTATTAAAATTTTTCTACACACGATTATTCACATAATAGACAGGACTTTCTCTTCTACTTTACAACTTATTTACTTTTTAAAAAGGTTTTGCATCTTCACCTATTCTCATTCCAACCCGCCTTTAATCCACTCATATACTAAACCCAAAGTTAAAATCCCTAAAAACCCCATCATAACTCAAAAACCAAAAGGAGAAATTTGATTAAAGAGAACACACCAGGGGAAAAGAAAAGATATTTCTAAGTCAAAAATTAAAAACAAAATACCGACTAAAAAAAACCGAACTGAAAAAGGACGTCCTGGAATTCCAAAAGGCTCAAAGCCACATTCATAAGCCGAAACTTTCTCTCGATCCGGTTGTTTCACCCCTAAAAAATAAGAAGCACCAGAAAAAAGCGCGGAAAGAACTACACTAAAAACCAATAAAACGAAAAGACTAAAATAATCCAAGAGCACCGTAATAACTTTTTTTTAACCCCGCAGTGAACTAAAAGATTTTAAAATTATTGTTCCTCTTATTCGATAATACGCAACCATAATAGCTAAACCAATAGCCGACTCCGCCGCCGCGATTGTCAAACCCATAATTGTAAAAATTTGTTCTATTAAAAGATCTACTTCAATAGAATTAATTAAAAACAAAAAAAAAGCCGCTAATAAAATTAATTCAATAGAGATTATCATTATAATAAAATGCCCTCTATTAAGAACCACTCCCCAGCCCCCCAATAATAATAATATAACGATAACAATTATATACTTATAGTACACTATTTTATTTATCCAATAACTAAAAAGAATGCACTTATTTTTACATAAATAAACTATTCCTTAGATAAAGACAATATTCAATTAATATACCGATCTAACGAAACCGCCTCAATTACAATAGGCATAAAAGAATGGTTCGCCCCACAAATTTCGGAACATTGACCGTAAAACGTCCCTGGTCTTTTAATAAAAATTCCAACTTGATTTAACCGACCCGGAACCGCATCTATTTTTACGCCCAATGCAGGAACAGCAAATGAATGTAAAACATCCGCGCCAGTCACTAAGACTCTCACATGTGTATTAATAGGAAGGACCAATCTATTATCTACTTCTAATAACCTAAAATCACCACTATTTAAATCCGATGTCGGAACCATATAAGAATCAAACTCTAACGTTTCTTCCTGATAATCTGAATATTCATAAGACCAATACCATTGATGTCCAATTGCTTTAATTGTTAAAGCAGGACCCACAACCTCGTCCATCAAATACAATAATTTTAAAGAAGGAGCGGCGATAAAAACCAATATTACAGCTGGGATTATAGTCCAGACTATTTCTAATAAAGTTCCATCAACCAAATCTCTGTCATAATACTTACCATTTAAAGCCTCAACAAGCAACCATAACACTACTATCACAATAACAATCAATAAAAACATAATCTGATCATGAAAAAAAATTATCTCCTCCATCACCGGATCGGCCGCCTCCTGCAAACCCAAGTGTCAAGGTTCCGGTATATCCTTCTTTCCACATACATTTACAATATAAAAAAAATTATTTAACATTTGCTCTTAATTTTTATAATAACCCACTAAGAAAACTATGAACCCCACCAATAGATACAAAGATATAAAAATAATCACACCACATCCACAAAATGCCAATACCAACTCGCCGCCTCAAACCCGACATGTTGACGACAAGTAAATTGATTTAATTTTAATCTAAGCAAACAAACGGCTAAAAAGGTAGTCCCAATTAGAACATGAAAACCATGAAACCCAGTCGCCATAAAAAAAGTAGACCCATAAACCGAGTCCGAGATAGCAAAAGGAGCCTCATAATACTCGATTGCTTGTAACCCCGTAAATAAAATACCAAGAAAAACAGTTAAAGACAAACCCAAAATTGCCTCTTCTCTCTTTCCACTAACTATAGCGTGATGGGCCCAAGTGACAGTCCCACCAGAACTTAATAAAACAGCAGTGTTTAACAAAGGAACTGAAAAAGAGTCTAAAGGATGGACCCCTTGAGGAGGTCAAACCACACCCAACTCAACAGCTGGTGCCAGACTACTATGAAAAAAAGCTCAAAAAAAAGAAAAAAAAAAAAGAATTTCCGAGAGTATAAATAAAAGCATTCCATATTTTATCCCTTGTTTAACTATTAAAGAATGATGCCCCTGAAAAGTCGACTCTCTAATAACATCTTGTCATCAAACAAACATAATTATTACAAGTATCAAGACTCCCAAATACATAATTTGACTTAAACCATAATGAAAATATATAACACTACCTACAGTTATAAAAAAAGCCCCCCCCGCCCCTAAACAGGGCCAAGGAGAAGGCTCCACTAAATGATAAGGATGACATAAAACAGTTCGCATTATCAAACTAATAACCAAGCCCCATAATAAAACTCATTTGAGTTATAGCGCTCATTTTAATAAAAATAAGTTTTAACTAGGTCTTCTCCAAAGTCCACAATAGAACCCAAAGAATTAACCAAATTTCAGCCAGTAAAGCTGGTACGAGTGGGACTCAAGTCTCCAGCATTTACGGCACTAACCCTTTTTCTTTTAATTTTTGAACAATGTAAAAGAGTACTTCTTTTCACCGTCCACAAGGGCCAGTTCCCTCACCCTCACTATGTTACGACTTACTCTACCTCGAAGATATTAGGAACCCTTTTGAGGGGCAACCAAACAACCTTTCTAAGCAAAGGCGACGGGCAATTTGTACTAACACTGAATAAATTTCATTGAAACGCTCTACTTTTCAATTACTATTAAATCCAACTTTCCGTTATCTTCCAGACACTTTCCGAACTCTTATTTTTGGGTTTCACATTCAAAGTTTCCCATTGTATAAAAAAATGTAGCGCATCTAATCCCCAAACATTAGGACAATAAGACCTGACTTCATCCAATAGACAAACCACTGGGTTTAATTTGTTTTATGTTTAATACACAAATTGACGACGGCCATGCAATACCTGTCAATAAGGGATTCAAGTTTGGGTAAGGTCTCTCGCGGACTATCGAATTAAACGACACGCTCCTCTAATTAAAACAGTGAACAGCCAAGTTTTTTGAATTTTAATCTTGCGATCGTACTACTCAAGCGGAAAATTTCTTACCTTTTAGAATTGCTTCACATCTTTTTCATTATTTACAGTATGGACTACCAGGGTACCTAATCCTGTTTGCTCCCCATACTCTCGTGTTTTAGCCAACACATTATAATCTTAGAAGTAAATAGTCCTCACGTCTAAAGTTCTTTTTCCTATTTACACATACCACCATTACAGAAAAATTCCATTTACTCTCTTTAATAAGACGGCCTATCACACCCTTTACGCTTTTGCCTATAAGACTAGCCCTTAAGTTTCACCGCGTCTGCTGGCACTTAATTTGACGGACTAGGCAAAGGTGCCCTCTCTGTGTCTTACTTTCGTATATTGCACAAAATTCTTTACTGCTGCCTCGGGGGCCAACACCCCATTTGAGCTTTCCCCTTGTTTCAGTGAAAATGTGGCTCCTAACTAAAGCCCCGCATCATAAGCAAGGTGGTCCTTTACACCCCCTTCTACCTAATACGACTCCGGCCCAGCCAAACTTGGCCTCCGGGTTTCCTCACCTGTTCGCACTCTATCGTCTAAGTCTGAAGACCAATCTTTAGATACTAGCATGTATTTTGGAGGTCACTTATCTTTTATCTTCCCCAAAACCAAAGGACTTTCGACTCTCAGAATAATCAAACATTTAAATCTGAAAACTAATCTTTAGATAAATAAGTAAATTAAGCCCCCCCTGGGCTAAAGATAACCCCATTCTTTATAGGGTCTATAATTACAGAAGGAAATATTCCAAAAATGAAAACGGATATTACCAAAGGGGAGATAGCCAATAACTCCCGCCTGTTTAAGTCTCTAATAAAAAGGAGATAGTTGGAGGCCGCTCCAAAACTAATTCGATTATATAAATAAAGAGAATACGCCGCAGACCAAACCACGCCCGAAGTAGCTAACACCCCAAGCCCAAAATTATATTCAACAGCAGCTAACAACGAAAAAAACTCTCCAACAAAATTACAACTTAAAGGAATCCCCATGTTAGTTAATGATAAAATCAGCATTATACAAACAAAAATAGGCATTGTAAGGGTGACCCCACGATAATATTTAATAAGACGAGTGTGATGACGCTCATATAAATAAGTAATAGCAATAAAAAGGGCTGAACTAACAAACCCATGCGCTATCATCATAAAAACCGCCGCCACCAGCCCCTCAATTGTGTGGGTAAATAAACCTAAAGGAACCAGCCCCATATGAGCCACCGAAGAATAAGCAATAAGCCGCTTAAAGTCTACTTGTCGACAAGTCAGTAAGCCTCCATAAATAATAGCCACAACACCCAACATAACAATTAAGGGGGCAAAATACTCGGAGGCAGCGGGTAAAATCGGCCAAGAAAATCTTAAAAACCCATACCCCCCTAACTTTAATAATATTCCCGCCAATATTACTGAGCCAGAAACGGGGGCCTCCACATGAGCTTGGGGTAGTCAAATATGAAATGGTATTTGAGGGATTTTAACCGCTAAACTAAGAAAAAACCCAGCCAGCACCCATTTTTGAGTAGTCACAGGTAATTTTATATTTAATAATACCTGATAGTCAGTTGTTCCTGTTACACTATATAATTGAAAGATGCCCAAAAGCATAAACACCGACCCCGCGAAAGTATAAAAAAAAAAATAATAAGAGGCACGTACCTTTTCTTCTCTGGAGCCTCAAACACCAATCAAAAGAAACATAGGGATCAATATGCCCTCAAATAAAATATAGAACAGAAGTAAATCGAGCACTAAAAAAACTCCAATTAATAAAGCCTCTAAAAACAATAGGCACAACAAAAACTCTTTAAATAAATGTTTAATTGACTTTCAACTTATTAAAATACAAATTGGTATCAATAGTGCAGTTAAAATAAAAAAAAACAAAGAGGCCCCATCTAAAGCAAAAAACCCCGGACCCCATTGGAAATTTAAGGCCGGAGAAATGATCCATTCTATTCGATTTATAATTTGAAATTGTCCCTCTAAATCAAAAGCCCCTCATAAAACCAAAGCACTAAGCAAAATCGCCAAAGACCACTCTAACGCAACTCTTTTTAATTTTACACCATCCTCTCTCGAAACCCCCATCACATTAATTATCCCCATAAAAAGCAAAAAAAAAACTAGACTTAATCCACTTTTTAAACCAAACATTATACACTCTTTACTCACCCCTGCCACAGTAACAATTGTCGGCGTCAAAGGCCTGTTCCCTCACCCTCACTGTGTTACGGCTTACTCTACCTCGGAGATATTAAACCCCCATTTAGCAGCCAGGCGCTAATTACTCCAACAACTAACCCAATAGAAACATAGTCGCCCAAGCGTCCAATATGAACGCATAACTAGCCAGCATCTTATCTATTTATTAAAATTTTTTTCCCGAAATTTTTCATTAAAAAAATTTTAAACCAGACCTTCCCCCCCGCAATAAAACCTTAAAATTTAAGTCCCAAGACTAATCAAAAAACAACACTTTTTAACTAATGTAATACAATTGTGTCCGCCAAATAAATAGTGGTCAATAGACAAAAAACATAAGCCTGAATTACTGCAACAGCTACTTCTAATAGTGTTATAAAAACCATTATTAATAAGGGTAAAACCCCCGCGAGTCCACTTGCAATTAACATATTAAACCCAAACCCTGCTAAAATAGCAAATAATAAATGCCCAGCCGACAAATTAGCCGCCAAACGAACTCCTAATGAAATAGCCCTAGAGACATAACTTGTTGTTTCTATTAATACCAAAAGAGGAGCTAAACCCAAGGGAGCACCACTCGGCATAAAAACACTAAAAAAATCTCACTCAAATCTCCAAAAACCAGCAAGAGTTACACCTATGATTATTGAAAAAGATAAACCCAATGTAACTACAATATGAACCGTTGGGGTAAAAACATAAGGAAATAAGCCCAACACATTCAAAAATACTATAAAAAAAAAGAGAGAAACAACTAAGGGAAAATACTTTAACCCCTCAGACCCTAAGTTATCTTTCACGACACTATGAAGATGATCATAGATTAACTCAATAATAGATTGCCACCTTTTCGGGATTAATTGAATCCCCTTAAATAATAATAAAACCACAACCACTGCTAAGATCATCATCATTGATGAATTAGTCAAGGCGATCAGAGCCACTATTTTAAATTGATCAAAATAAGCACCGTTCATTAATATCTAAAACACAACCCCCAAACAAAGCCAGGCTAAGTCGGAAGACCAATCTCTAGATAAAATTCTTTCGACTCAGTTTTTACCGACTAGTTTGAAAAAAAATATCTTGTCTTTTGACCATAGGCCCTACTTCTGATCCAACTTCTTGTGTTAATACTAACGCCCCTATCATAGCCACTAAAAGTATAAGACTGGCCAAAATAAATAAATAATAACAAGCTATATACAAAATTCGCCCAAGCGCCTCCATATTTTGATACTTCATTAAAAACCAGGGGGTAGCCAAATCTCAAGCCCTTCTTATTTCAGCCCCAAAAAAAGCTCGATGAGTATAAGAGCCACCTATTATTAATCAACTAGAAGCAACTTCTGAAAAAAAAAAGGTTCCAATAAGTAACCCAATAGGAACATAATTTGTCATATCTGCCTCCCCACCCAATCGAAAAGCGGGGGGAAAATCTGTTAAATTCAATAGCATAATTACAAACAAAAATAAAATAGCAATAGCCCCCACATAAATTATTAAAAACATTAAAGCAACAAAAGCTATCCCCAGCCAAAGAAAAAAAACCGCAGAACCAGTAAAGACAACAACCAACCAAAAAATCGAATGAATGGGATTAAGCGCTGATATTACCATAATTCCAGAACCAACAATTCCAAATCCTAGTATATAAAAAGCCACCCCAATCAGGTTTACTCTTTTTTAAAATAATCCTCCCACAGCCCAATGGGCTAATTGCAACCATAAATTAGGAGAGAACATTGTAAATCCAATGACATACAAACCAGCACCAATTAACAAAGCCTTTCTTAAATTTATTCAGTTTTCTTTTCTTAGCATCTTTGAGCTAATCAAAAGAGAAAAACTAGCTTGAAAATAAATAATTTTGACTATTCTAACATAATAGACACCAGCCACAACAGAACACATCACGGCCAAAAGAAAGACTAAATAATATTGACATACCACCCCAGACAATAAAACCAACCACTTACCTAAAAACCCTACTAAAGGAGGAATCCCAGCGATCGAAAGAAAAGTCAAAGCCAAAGTTAGAGCTAAAACAGGCAATCTCCTGGAAAGCCCACTAAACTCTACAATCAAACTTCTTACGGTGCCTAAAGCTAATATTATAGCAAAAACACAAACAGACATTATTACATATAAAATCATATATGTTAAACTAGCTTGAAGACTCTCAAATGACCCAACCTCTATTCCCCAAAGCACAAATCCCATATGCCCCACCCCACTGTAGGCCAACAACCGTTTAACTTTGGTTTGGTTTAAAGCACCGAGAGCCCCCACAATCAACGAAAAAAGAGTCCCAACTAATAAAATATTAACCGCCGACCCAATTGAAACCAAAATTGAAAAATAGCCAACCTTAGGGACTATAGCCAATAGTGCCGTCGCCGTTGTCGGTGCTCCATCATAAACATCCGGCGCCCACATATGAAAGGGGGCGACAGACAACTTAAATAAAAGGGATATCACGATTAACAAACTACCGATAGGAACTCTGATCTCAGAAAAATCAAACCCCGGATTCAATGCTAAATTTATATATGGGATATGAACCCCACCCGTAAATCCACACAATAAAGCACACCCAAATAAAAATAGACCAGATGAAAGTGCACCTAATACAAAATATTTCAAACCAGCTTCGGCACTTTGCCCAGACCCCCCCTTTTGAGCGACCAAAATAAAAAGGGAAAGAGTGGATAATTCAATGGCCAAATAAACAGAAAGTCAATTACTAGAAGAAACTAAACAAAGACTTCCTAATGCCACCATTAAGTTTAAAATGGGTAAGTGCGCATTCGTTTGAAAAAAATTTCCAGGCACTCGTTCCCCAAAGACCTTTGGGAAAATTAGCTTTTCCGTGTCCACCATCAACAAAACGGCGATAGAACCTATGATAATAATTAACTTATTAGTTTCAGTTCAACCATTTACGGCCAACAACCCACCCACAGATAATTCAAAAAAAAAATTCGACAAATACTCAAATAAAAAAGAAAGGCCCCCCCCCCACTCACTTATAATTAATAACACTAAAACCGATAGTTTTAAAACAAAACTATTCATACTTATAACCATTAAACCCAACGTCAAAACACCTAATACAAAAAGCTCACTGACCACTCACCCCATTAACAAAGCGACACCCAAACCCCCATTTTTAAGCGGAAGAGATTTTCAACACCACCTCCGTTACAGAGGGGGCCATTTCCACCCTTTACAAATCAATTCCGAAGAACTGAAGGCAGAACCTTCTAAACTCGGCTCGACTTCTGCCGGCTGTACGAGGCCTGCTTCGACAAATGCATTTCACCTCTCTGCTGCTCGGGCTTCATATAATGATATGCGCAATAGCAGCAAGAGAGGGCAGAGAGGCACAAGACGAGTCCCTTCGCGACAATTACGACGGACCATTCGCCTCCCACTTTCAAAAAAACAATAGTTGGTTTTCTAATTCCCCCAACAAAGGAACCCAAATAAGAAAATAAGAAAAATAAAAAAGAGAAACCAACTGCCCAATTAATATAAAGGGCTCTTCCACTACAAGCGACCCAATTCAAGTAAGAAGAAAAAAGTCCACTATTAAAAATCAAAAAGCTATACGCCCAAATGGACGAAAGGGCAAGCCTCTTAATCAACTTCGGTGAAGTAATGGAAAAACAAGTAATATTAATATGCTAAAAAACATAGCTACAACTCCCCCAAGTTTATTCGGTATTGAACGCAAGATTGCATAAGCAAATAAAAAATATCACTCGGGCTGAATGTGCACTGGGGTCACCAATGAATTGGCTTGAATAAAATTTTCTGGGTCGCCTAATAGATTTGGCGCCAAATACACAATAACACTAAAGAACATAAGCGTAACTACTATTCCATATAAGTCCTTGGATGTATAATAAACATGAAAAACCACATTATCCACAGGGGACTTAGACCCCACAGGACTATTTGACCCCTCTACATGTAAATACACTATATGAACCCCGGCTAAAACTGCTAAAATAAAGGGGAAGAGAAAATGAAGACTATAAAACCTAGTGAGCGTAGCCCCAGAGACACTAAACCCCCCTCAAACCCATTGCACAATGTCGGTCCCCACATAGGGAAGAGCAGACAATAGATTTGTAATAACTGTTGCCCCCCAAAAAGACATTTGACCTCAAGGTAACACATAACCCATAAAAGCCGTCGCCATCGTCAAAAGAAATATTACGACACCAACTCCCCAAACCGGGCCTTTCGTATAACTCCCATAATACAAACCTCTCCCAATATGAAGATAGAGACACAAAAAAAACAAAGAAGCCCCATTAGCATGAAAATATCTTAATAAAAACCCATAGTTAACATCGCGCATAATATGTCCTACCGATGCAAAAGCCAAACCAACCTCTGCACAATAATGCATGGACAAAAAACACCCTGTTGCAATTTGCATAACTAAACATAATCCTAATAAAGAACCAAAATTTCACATATAACTTATATTTGAAGGAGACGATAAATCTACCAAGACACCATTCAACGGAGATAAAAGCGGATTCTCTTTGCGCAGTGGCATAGGAAAACCCCCAGAATTAAACTTCTAACGTTTTTGATAGTAAAAAACAAACTAAACAAATTTATCTAAAGAAACCAATTAAATATCTTAAACAACAAATTACAAAATGTCTTAGATCGGAGGCGGGCCATTTAACCCAAAAAGAACACTAGCCACAAAAGTTACCACCCCCAAACTTAGAGGTAAATACGCCTTTCATAACAAAGCCATAAGCTGATCATACCGAATTCGAGGAAAGGAAGCCCTCACTCAAACAAAGAGTAACATTATAAAAACAGCTTTTAGACCAAACCATCCGGCTCCACCTTTTAAATATTTTACCGGAGAAAGTCACCCCCCAAAAAAAAAGATAGTTGTTAAACAACTCATCAATATAATATGAGCATATTCAGCAAGAAAAAATAAAGCAAAAGACATCGAAGCGTACTCTACGTTATACCCCGACACTAACTCCGACTCTCCTTCTGTTAAATCAAAGGGAGCTCGATTAGTCTCCGCCAAAGCTGAAGCAAAAAACATTATTGTAACAGGAAATAATGGGAAAAAAAACCAAATACCACTATTTTGCGCTAAAACGATTTCAGTAACACTTAAAGAGCCAACACACAATAGAACCGAAATGATGATCAACCCAATCGAAACTTCATAACTTATCATTTGAGCCGCGGCCCGAATCGCCCCCAAAAAAGCATATTTCGAATTACTCGCCCACCCAGACATTAATATCGCATAGACACTTATCGAAGAAACAGCCAAGATATACAAAACCCCTATTTTTAAATCACTTATTAAAACCCCTCTCTCATAAGGTACAACCCCTCAAACAATTAAAGCCAAGGCAAAAGAGACTACTGGAGCCGCTATATAAATAAACAAATTAGTTTGATGCGGAATCACCATCTCTTTGGTAAATAATTTTATGCCATCCGCAAAAGGCTGAGCTAACCCACTAACCCCCACTACATTTGGCCCCTTTCTAGCCTGCATATATCCTAAAACCTTTCGTTCGGCTAAAGTTAAATAAGCTACTGTGATAAGCAATGGAACTACGACCATTAATATTTTTAAAAGTAAATGAACTATTACCACGAACATTTTAAAGTTGATTATTCAAACTTTAAAAAATCTCACAATCAAAATTTACTTTAATTTATAAAGTAGAATCACAAAAAGTCTCGGAGGTTCCAATAATGAAAGCATTCTAATTTCGATCAATTTTTAAACCCTAACCTCATACTCTTAAACTTAATAAACCAATCTATTAAATTTAGTTACTTACCTTCAATTTTGTTACCTGCGGATAAACTTCTTATTTTTAAAACTCTTATTAAATAAAAATAGACTTTCAACTATTCAAAGCCCTCCCAGCATACAGTGACTCAATAATTCTAATTAATTACTTAGACGAAAGGGCCCAACATTTACCCTCCATAGCATCCGGCAACCAAGTATGCAACCCCAACTGTGCAGACTTTCCAACCGCCCCCAAAAACAATAGCAAACAAATTAGAGTAATGTCGCTAGATGGGGCAGAAACAACAACCAGATTAAACACAGAAGAAAACTCTAAAGACCCAAAACGATCCAAAATACAAAACATCGCTAAGATCAACCCCATATCCCCCACTCGATTGACTAACATGGCTTTTATGGCCGCTTTGTTTGCTTCCACTCTAGTTAATCAAAAGTTTATTAAGAGATAAGAACATAAACCAACCCCCTCCCAACCGATAAACAATTGTACATAATTGTCGCTACTGACCAATACAACCATCAAAAATGTAAAGAGAGACAAATAAGACATAAAGCGAGGAATATGAGGGTCCCCTGCCATATATGCCGTAGAAAAGATATGAACTAAAGTAGAGACTGTTGTAACAACAAGTAACATAATCGCAACCAAACTATCAAATTGTAAGCCAAAATAAACAGTCAATAGATCAGAATCTAACCACCTTCATAATTTTATATGTGTTGTAGAAAAACTTAAAATTACTTCATAAAATACTAAAACAGATCAAGATAAACTTATAATCAAACAGCTTGAAGTTAAAATTCCAGCACCTTTTTCTCCTAATTTTCTTCCTCCGGCACCGGCAGCAAGGGCGCCCACCACTAAAAGAAACAAGATACAAGTATACACCCTAGACCTTTGTTTCTCGTAATTCTGGCAAGCTAGGCACAATATGACCAGTTATCTCTGACATTATCATGTCTAACTCCTGGGGCGTTAGTGGGGATGACACGCCCCCTGAATCCATACTTTTTAAAACGAACAACCATCTGCAAGAAACCCCTCCCTCATCAGACAGAAGACCCTAAATAAATATAGCAGCACCAATTAATATAACTTGACCCGATTGTAAATTACTAAAACCTCGAACCAACCCAATCAGATAAAAACCCTAATAATGAACAATTCCTCTTCAGAACTTCAAACAACTTGATATAATTTTCATACTTTAGAAGCAATCAGCAATTAACTAAAAGACCCCTTCAAAAAGTATCCGAGTCAATCAATTGATTGTAACTTATAAAAATAAGAGAACCACTAATTTTTCGATCCTTTCGTACTAGAAAATAGTTATATCAATGTTTCTTCAAATTGTAGATAGAAACCAAGCTGTGTTACCACGCTTTTAACTCAAATCATGTACGGCTTTAATGGACGAACAGACCAACCCTTGGGAGCGACTGCACCCCAGGATGCCGCAATTCAACATCGAGGTCGCAAACATCGTCGTCAATGAAACTCTCAAACGTTATTGCGCTGTTATCCCCAGGGTAACTTTTATTTGCTTATCGTTAACTATTTCACCCTAAATTAACGGGTCACTTAAACCCACCTAAAAAATAAGTGTCTGCTCAGGATCCCCCCTTAGCAGTCAGACATAACTAAAAATATATCTTAAGCCCGCCTTCGTTACTTTTTTAAAGGCGGTCGCCCCAACCAAACTGTCCCACTTATCTAATCCCAAAGACATAAATTTTTGAGTTGGCTTTCTTAAAATAAAAGAGTGAGCTTTTCTAACCCTCGTTAATCCGAGAGGTTAACACCACATTTAAAAACTATTTATTTGTAAGAAATAAATTAATTTAAGCCACATAAGTTTCCAGTAAAGTTCCATGGGGACTTCTTGTCTAACAATTTGGATGTAGCATCTTCACTACAAATTCAATTTCACTGGAAATTTCCTTAAGACAGTGAGACCCTCGTGACACCATTCATACCGGCCAACAATTAATTGACTATTGATTACGCTACATTATCACGGTCAGTGTTACCGCGGCCATTTAATTGTCTTTATAAAGTTGGCTCTACCAACCCTTTTAGATACAACCATTGGGCAGGTCTCACCTTTCATACTTCTACCTTCATATTAGCAAAAAGCTATGTTTTTGGTAAACAGTCGAGGCCTTGTGTTTAAACCCTCTTATGAGAGCTAGAAACTGGCCGAGTTCCTTAAAAAAACTTTCCCCCTCACTATCTCCCACTTGTGTTAGTTTGCAACAGTAATATTTTGTTATAATTATTTCCTGGCACTTTATGCGTTTATTATTATCACCCATCGGTAACCTCCTTAGAGGCTGTTTCACCCAAACCCTTAGGCTTGGTAACCAGGGGAGATGAAGCAACAATTTTTTTACTCATGTTCACATTATCTCTTCTGATTCTTGGGTTCTCACCACCACCTAACAGTCTGTTCTACTACCAAGCAAACTTCTTACTGCCCTCAGAATTTCAGTTCAATTTTTAGCCACCATAATTTTTGGGGAAAAAGAGTTCTTGAGTGAACTACTACGCATTCTTTCAAAGATGGCTGGCTCCAAGCCTACCTCTTCATTGTCTAAATCCCATACTCCTTTTACACTTAATTATTGAATCTTTAACTTTAACTTCTGATTTGGGCTCCCCCCTTTTAACAACGGACCTATTCGCCCCCTGTCTGTCTGTCCACTTCGAATTTTACCTTCAAAGTCTATCCCCCTTAAAGCGATAGGCCTTTACCCTAAAATTTTAATAAGGCGTCAAATGAAAAAGAATTAAATAGTTCAACTGATTAATGTTCTTCTATTCATTTTTTTTTCTATCTTTTCATTAACATAATGCCCTGTGTGGACGCACTACTTACATAGTTTTCGCAGAAAACCAGCTATCTCCAAGTCCGATTGGTCTTTCTCCCCTAACCACAGGTCATCCGAGGTTTTTGCTACAACCACCGGTTCGTTCTTTAAAACTGCCCATGGTTAGATCACTTGGTTTCGGGAAATTTGACTAAAGAGCCTTCTCGACTTCTCTTCACCTACATTTTTATCCTCAAGAAAGTTTACTTAAATTTGCCAAACGATATCTCATAAACCCATTATACAAAAGGTACGCTGTTTTACAGCTGCTTTAAAAGACAAATTTCCAGATCTTTTCAAGTCTCTTTCAACTTTCCTTCACAGTACTCGCGCTTTCAGTATAGGACTAACATTTAGTCTTAGATATGTGAACTCCTCTCTTCCACTATTTACTCACTCTCTGGACTCCTCCGCTTTCGCTCCCTGCTACTTACGGAATCTCGTTTGATTTCTCTGCACCACTCTGATACTAAGATGTTTCATTTTTCAGTTCTCTTCATTGCGTCTCCGCATTGAAACACGAGTTTAAAGCTTCTTCTTCGCTCTTTCGAATCTCCCGTCCAATTTAGCCTATCTTAGTTTTCCCTTTCTCTCCCTTTCCTTTTACCCAAAACTGTAGAGGCGGGAATCGAACCCACTTCTTCGGGGCATGAGCCCGGTGACTTACCATTCGTCCTCCCTACA